AACAAAGCAAATCCACGGAAAAAGGATATTTCTATTTTTCGATTTTTTTTTAGGATTATAGGATTAAACAAAAGGATTAGCGAATAAAAGCGCTAATGCTACAACCAGCCCATAAATTGTTAAAGCTTCCATAAAAGCCAGACTAAGCAATAAAGTACCACGTATTTTTCCCTCTGCCTCTGGTTGTCGTGCAATCCCTTCTACAGCTTGCCCTGCAGCAGTGCCTTGACCAACCCCAGGTCCAATAGAAGCAAGCCCTACGGCCAAGCCAGCAGCAATAACGGAAGCAGCAGAAATAATTGGATTCATAATAAGTTCCTCATAACCAAAATATAAAATAAAGAAATAGTTAATGATATAATCAACCAATAAATTATGACTTAATTATGCAATTACCAAGATTTATTCAGTTAATGTAATTAAGAAGAATTCCTAATTGAAATAGTAATAGTTATTGAACTATATAAATTACTTCCAAATTTCTTTTTTCGTTTCTACCTACCTAGTTTTTTTGGAACTATGTATAACCTTTATTCTTATATTAACTTAAGTTTTGAACCATTCTTTGAATTCTTCGTTTTTTATTGAATTTTTTAGTCATTGAATATTCAATTCACAATTAGAGATGAAATGGAAGGGCTTTGTTTTTTGAATCCCTATAGAAATTTACAGTAGTAGTGGGGTAATTTTAAATATATGGTTAGTTCATATATAATATCACATATACAGAGGTTTCTTCCATGCTGTAAACCAACTATTTGTGTTTTAGATTCAATTAGATTCGAATCATGAAACCTCCAAAACAAAGAAAGATTTGTCTTATAGTGATTAGATTATATACACCCAGTTGGATCCCCCTCACTCCTACTCGATTTTTTTTTATTGCAAATTTTCAAAATGTCTTTCTATATATTTATTGATGTTTCCTAAATAGGTTATCTTGAGCCACAGTATATGTGCAGCAAACTAAATGAAAAAACTATTTTTTTCTAAAAAATAGTCAATGATGGCCTTCCATGGATTCACCTATATAAGCCGCAGCTAAAGTAGCAAAAATTAGAGCTTGAATACCACTTGTAAATAATCCAAGGAACATGACAGGTATAGGAACTACTAAAGGTACTAAAGAAACAAGAACAACAACTACTAATTCATCAGCTAGTATATTTCCAAAAAGTCGAAAACTAAGCGATAAGGGTTTTGTAAAATCTTCTAAGATGTTAATCGGTAAAAGGATTGGAGTTGGTTGGATGTATTTACTAAAATAAGCTAATCCTTTTTTTGAAAGACCCGCATAGAAATATGCAACTGACGTAAGTAAAGCTAATGCAACAGTAGTATTTATATCATTTGTGGGTGCAGCTAACTCCCCATGAGGTAATTGTATTATTTTCCAAGGCAAAAGAGCCCCGGACCAATTAGAAACAAAAATAAATAGAAACATAGTTCCAATAAATGGAACCCACGGACCATATTCTTCTCCAATCTGAGTTTTGCTCACGTCTCGAATGAATTCGAGAACATATTCAAAGAAATTCTGACCAAAAGTCGGAATGGTTTGCAGATTTCGAATAACTAGAATGGCTGAAACTAGCAAGATAGCAATTACAACCCAAGAAGTAATAAGTACTTGGGCATGCACTTGGAAACTCCCTATTTGCCAATAGAAATGTTGCCCGACTTCCACAGCAGATATATCGTATAATCTTTTTAATGTGTTGATAGAACATAATAAAACATTCATATTGTCCCGCCCTCTAAAAAATAAGAACTTGAAAGGGAATTATTTTCATTCAAACATCTCCTTTCCTTTTTGATTTTGAATACCAGGATTAATCACATATAATTTTGGTTTCTTCTTTATATCGCTAATAATAAAAAATATCGCTAATAATAAAAATGAAAAAAAAAAATGAAGAGAATTTTTAATCCTTACTTACCAACTGGATCTTGTATATATTATATATATATATTTTTCTTTTTTTGTGCAATTTAATTTATTAGTAGTATAGTAACCGATTTCCTAAATCTATGAGTCCCTCCAACCAACTCAAATAATTTATCTTATTATTAATCAAGAATTTCTTATATAGCTAGAACGACCCTCACAAATAGCAAATACTAATTTATTAAGAATTAATCGAATTGAGGCTATAGCATCATCATTAGCTGGAATTGAAATATCGGCGAAGTCCGGGTCACAATTTGTATCGATTAAAGAAATTGTTGGAATTTCCAAAGTTCTACATTCTCGAAGAGCCGTATATTCTTCTTGTTGATCGATGATTATTACAATATCAGGTAACCGTGTCATATATTTAATGCCGCCGAGATATGTTTCCAGATGAGATAATTGTCTCTTCAATATAGCAGCATCCCTTTTTGGAAAACTGTTGAGTCTCCCCGTCTTTTGTTGCGTTCTCAAGTCCCGGAACTTTTGAAGTCGTGTTTCTGTAGTATACCAATTCGTTAACATACCGCCGAGCCATTTTTTATTAACATAATGACACCGAGCTCTTATTGCAGCCCGCGTTACTGAATCCGCTGCTTTTTTTTTTGTACCAACAATTAAGAATTGTTTTCCCATACTTGCTGCATCAAAAACTAAATCACAAGCTTCTGATAAAAACCGAGCAGTTCTAATAAGATTTGTAATATGAATATCCTTACGCTTTGCAGATATATAAGGTGACATTTTAGGATTCCATTTTCTAGTACCGTGGCCAAAATGAACTCCTGCTTCCATCATCTCTTCCAAAATTATGTTCCAATATCTTTTTGTCATTTATATTAATCCCCCACTTTTCTTTCATTTCCAATCCAATTTTTTTTTATTTGGAAATGAAAGAAAGAGACTATGTATACTGAAATAGAAATAAATAAGTGTTCCGAAGGAACCTTTTATTCTACCGAAGATTGGCCATTGATACATGATCAGGCCATTTTTTTCTATTTAAATAATATGATTATTATCTTTATTACCTTTTGATTTTATTACAAAATCAATTACAAAATAAAATGACGGAGCCATTAGGGATTATTAAATCCTAGATTGCTCTGATGTATCGCAAAAATTCTTTGAAATGAAGCCAAAAAATAATTCTCTGTGGTGAAACAAAATATCTCTCATTTGATCCTCAAATAAATTATTTTTTTTTGTTTCCAAGGTAATCTTGTTATATTGCCTTGGCCTTGTCTTTGAACGGTGCATTATTCTTTTGAATCCGGTACCAACAGGTATCATTCCCCCTAAAACAACATTCTCTTTCAGACCTTTCAACCAATCTATACGACCCCGAAGAGCGGCTTTTGCTAAAACTCTAGCAGTTTCTTGAAAACTTGCTTCAGATATGAAACTTTGAGTATTCAGAGATGTTTTTGTTATTCCTAGTAATAGAACTCGGTAGCAAATCGCCTCTTCTAAGGCACGCCCAGCTCGTTCGGCTCGCAATAATCCAATTAGTTCACCGGGCGAAAAAACATTAGACATTCCATCTTCTGAAACCAATACTTTTGATGTTATTTGACGCACAATAATTTCTAGATGTCTATTATGGATGTGAACTCCCTGGGATCGATAAACTTTTTGAATTTTATTAACCAAAGAAATACGACTTTGCGCTATAGTTAGCTCAGCACCAATCAAGAATCCCCAAGGAATGCCAAGAATTCTTGTTATATGACCGTTCCAAGTATCAACTCTCTTTTCTAGGTTCATCGATATTGAATCAATCGAACGAACTTCTAATACCTGTTCTACTTTTGGAAGACCCTGTGTTATATCACCAGATCTCGATTTTTCATATATATATGTAACTAATATATCTCCTTCAGAAAGTATTTCTCCATAATGGCCATGAACAGTTGCTCCTGGGGTCGCCAAATAAGGGTTAGCCGATCTTATTCCTACAGAATCCATTTGAACTGTTAGAACTTGACCTGATTTTAGGTGTGGTGCATTTTTCGTTTGAACTATACATACATTTTCACAAATAAATTGACCAAGACTTATTATTGTAAATGGTTTTTCACAATAATTATGATGGAGAAAATGCCAATTCAAAAAGAATGGATTGAAAACGGTGTTACTACATATATCCGGTTTAGAAATTCTCTCGTTTTCGTCCATTAAATAATATCTTAATACTTGAAAAGTTTCTTTTAATTTTTCAAGTTGCAAATTTTTATTTATCGAGATCGGATTATGAGTTATTAAAGGGTAAAAATAACAATTTGCAACTTGAAAGGCTATTCCTAAAGGACCTAACGAATTATTAATTGGAGTTATAGGATCTCTTTGAATTTTATTAATTCCTTCTTTTATCCCATTGTAATATTTTCCCTCATTGAATGATCGTGTTTGAAAACAATTAAATGATGACAAAATTATCAAAGAGCGGTATTTCTCATTTCTATTCAACAACATACGAATAGTTCCATGATTTTGGCTAAGTGATTGTTGAATTTTTTCCTTCGAATCAATGAAAAAAAATGGATTGATGTTGGTCCGATCCGACTCATGATCCAAGATAAATCCCGAACTGGGCGGATCATTCCTTTTTCTTATATATGAAATATGGGATTTCACTAAGTCAATTCTTAAGAAATATCGAACCAAACCATTTGTACTTACTTCAACAAAAGAAGCATGCGCATTTTCGATAGAAGAAAATTTTTTGTCTTGATCCCAATTTAAGACTAAACAAGTCCGAACTAATTGAATACTTGTATCCGAAATTCCCCGAATTGATTTTCCATTTCCAGAAAGAATATAATTAATAACTTTAAGTTCCAGATTATCTCTTTCCTGAAACATATCTTGGGGAAAAAGTTTTATTAAATTGATACCATCCCCTATTTCATATAAAATGACGGGTCGAACCAAAACAAAATACTTTTTTTTTGTAATTGTGATCCATTGGACATAGATCCAATTTTTCATTTTTTTTGATTCCTTTAAATTGTTTTTTACCGTTCCAGGTGGTATCAAGATGGCACTGTGTCGGGATATCTTATCAATTTCTCCCGGAAAATGGATATCCCCAGAAAATATTTTTAATTCAATCTTTTTTTTTTTCTTCTCCACTCGGACCAACCCCCTTACTCGACTTCTTATATTTAAAGTGATTGGTGTATCTACTTCAACGATACTATTGTTCCGTACCATTATGGAAGAAGATTCTGATAAAATATGCACTTCCTCGGGAATGAAAAAAAATTGATCCACTTTGATTTGGTATTTTGGCTTAAATTCTTTAACTCCTCTATACTCAATTAAAAAATCCTCTTTTTTCAAAATGGAATTTATTCCTATAGTCCTATATTTAGTAATTCCTGAGCTCTGTGTTCTGTATTGAGGATCATCGAAATAAGCGAGAATACTATCTCTACGAAAAATACCATTGATTGGTATTTCAATCGAGATATTGGAAGCTAACATTTGTTTTTTGTCTCGTTCTTGAATCGATTGGAATGAAAATGGAATGATGAATCTATTTCTTCGCCTCTTTGCTAATAAATCCGTAGTATCATGGAAAATAGCAGGGTGTGCAAAATTACAATGATCTATACATATGATTTGATTAAATATGGAATAATCTGAAATCCTTCTTTCTTTTAGATCAGAAGAATTGAAACGAAATAATTTATGTCTTACTTGATCATTCCTTACTAAAAGGTTACTACTATCTTCTTCCCCAGTAGAAAGATAATGCATCTTCATTTGATCTTGATCTTTTCGGAGTGAAAAAGAGACTGAACCGGACCTGTATGATCTTCCTGATAATATCCATAAATGACTTGTTTTTGGTAAGATATGGACATTACTGTATCTAAATTCTGATGCATGGTATACATCAGTACTCCAATGCATTTCTCCTTCTAAGTTAGAATAGACATGTTTTCGAACCTTTTCTTTTAAATTCAAAGTGTATGTTCCTGCGCGAATCTCGGCAATCACTTGTTCTGATTTTACATATTGATTATTTTGAACTAATAGAAAACTTTTTGGTGGAATAGTCACATTATGTATAATATCACCACTTTCAATAGTTACATACAAGTCTATATAACATAGAAAAGCAGGATGCCCATGACGTGTACGTGTAGGATGAACCAAATCCTCGTTGAATTTTATTTTTCCATTAGAAGTTGCTCGCACATGTTCTGCAGTACCTCCTGTGAATACTCCGCCAGTATGAAAAGTTCTTAATGTTAGTTGAGTGCCCGGTTCTCCTATTGATTGGCCCGCAATAATACCTACAGCTTCTCCTAATTCCACTAAGTGGCCATGAGTAGGACTTTGGCCATAACACAATCGGCAGATCCAAGATGTATTTCTACAGGTAAAGGGGGTTCGGATAGATATTGGTTGTGTTTTAAAGGTTTTAAATCGATTGATAAGTCCAATTCCAATATCTTGATTTCGAACGGCAATGCATCGTGAACCTCTGTATATATCGTCTGCTAATACACGACCAATTAATGTTTGTATCAAAATTCTTTCCGGCATCATTCCATTCTGGGTATTCACCGAAATTCCTTGAATGGTACCGCAATCTGTTCGACGTACAACAATGTGTTGAACCACTTCAACAAGTCTGCGTGTAAGATATCCAGCATCTGAAGTTCGTACAGCAGTATCTACAACTCCTTTCCGGGCTCCATAGCAAGAAATTATATATTCTGTTAAAGAGAGTCCTTCGCGTAAATTGCTTTGAATAGGTAAATCAATCATTTGTCCTTGTGGATCCGACATCAATCCTCTCATACCCACTAATTGGTGTACTTGAGATGCATTTCCTCTAGCTCCCGAAAAAGACATTATATGGACTGGATTAAAGGGATCGGTCATCCTAAAATTAGGATTCATTTCTTGTCGCAAATATTCACTTGTAGCATACCATATCTCAATAGATTGGCGTAATTTTTCTACTGCATGTACATTCCCATAATGATGATGTTTTTCAAAAATAAAACTTTGTTGTTCAGCATCTTGGACTAGCCATCCTTTAGAAGGTATTGTTAAAAGGTCATCAATTCCTAATGAAATGGATGTAGTCGTAGCTTGACGGAATCCCAGAGTCTTTACTTGATCCAAGATATGCGATGTATATGCCATTCCAAAGTGATCTATTAATCTGCTAATAAGTCGTTTAATGGCAGTTCCACCTATCACTTTATTGTGAAAGACTAGATTGGCCCGTTCTGCCATAGGTACCTCCATATTTCACTCAGTGGGATTCGGTTCGACAATGGGTTTGAGTCAATGATTGGAAAACTTCCTTTTCTTTATCTTTATTTGCATACAAATTGAAAAACTATCTATGATTCTGGTTAAATTGTGAACACCTGAATTTACACCGATATCATAAATTTGCTTATCTTAGATACCAACCATCTATATGATTAGATATCATATGAATAGGCATGGCAAAAACCTTGTATAGCTTCTTCGATTTCTCGATAAAAAGAAATATGACCAAAAGTGGTTCGAATGTA